GGGGGAATGCCAGGTAGGGGGTCAGGGGAGACAGGGCTGCCGCTTTTTTCAACACAGAACCGGGAAGGAAGGCCGGCATAGAAGTCTCTTGCACGCAGCAAGGAGATGCTGTTGCTGGATGTCATGGTTCCGGGGCGCCATGATCCTTCTCTCTGAAACAATCGAGTCCCGCCGGGCATCAATCATCGCTCAGTCTTGATATTCGAGGGCCACCAAGGAGCTTCGCTTGCATGCAAGGCGGCAAAAAGCGCCGGGTAGATCCCTCGCGCGCGGGCGAAGGCCCTGACAAGCGTCGGGGGGAATAATCTCTTTCTTCTTTCTGCCTTTCTTTCCCATGACGACTAGGAACGGGCAAATCAAAAATTTCACTTCGAATTCCGGACCTCAACATCCTGCTGCTCATGGTGTTTCACGATCAGTATTGGAAATGAACGGAGAAGTGGTGGAACGTGCGGAACCACATATTGGATCACTCCAGTGCGGCACGAAGCCGCTGATGCCGAGGGGGATACCCTGCCGTCATCCCTGCCCTGAAGGGTCCCCCTTTTCGGTGGGGGTTCCGTAGCGCGTCATGACGGGCAAGAGGCGGGGCGGTTGAGCAACTCAAGCGAACAGGGTTGGTTTGGCGTCACTTTTGTTTAGGTACCGAAGGGAGAAGGTTGTGAAGGTGGCCTCGTTATCCACACATCTGGTCGGATGAATGGAGGACCGACGGGTTTTCACGAGCGTTGGCGGGTCCTGGAGTGCCCGTCAAGGGCTCCCGCGCATACCCCGGGGTGATTATCACCACCTGCACCTCACATCTCGGCACAGTGGAACGTGTAACCCGCCTGCTGTCCAAGTCAACCACTGAATTTCCTGGGAGACAGGGAGCCGGAAAGAACGGGGAAGCCAGGGACAACCCACCCATACAGACAGCCAGCGGGGAGGATGGCACTACTGGCAAAGACCGTCTGGCGAAAACGCCGCAGGCGCGAAGCGTGGTAGGCCTGCGCCGGGGGAGCAGGGAAGGGGGAGGAAAGGGAGCCCGGACGGTGGAAGAGCCAGGGGAGGCCGGGTCATTTGACGGAAATTCCAGGGGCTCATTCATTCTGTGAAAAAGAGGGAGCTCTTTTTTTGAATATACCGAGTCCACGGGGGAGGAGTCAGTGTGGGCAGCGTTGCCTACCATCATTCCTGTATCGAGCAGTCTCAATTTCCCCCAGGATTTGCGAATGAATGCTGGGCTGGACCACCTCGAATGGCGTGAGCCGCATGCGGGGAGACCCGCACGTACGGTTTGGAGGGGGATCCGGCCGGCCGGCGCCCACCCGACTAGAGGGACTGAGAAATTAATAGAGTACAAAACTTATCTTCAAGCTTTACCTTATTCTGATCGTTCAGAGGGCGATCGCGGAGTCACTGAATGAAGTCCTCCCTTTCTTTCGGAGGTGCTGACCCGCAGCGAGGCAGATATGACTAAGTGATATATGGAATATGGCGACGACAACAGCATGTCGTAGAAGGATACCAGAGGTGGAGCCAACGACCCACGGAGACGAACGTATCTACAACTACATCCCCGAGCGGCAGTCAAACGGGGGCGTGAATGCGAGATGCCAGCGGAATGATCGGCCGGACAGAGGCGGGGGCAGCTTCCTTCCCACCGCGTCCTTCCTTGTGTGTCGGAGATACAAAGCGAGTGCACCGGAAAAGAACGGGAACTGGGTCGATCTATTCCATGGCGAAGCATCCGAAGCAAGACTGCACACTCAAACGATCTTTGCCGAGACACCGGAGCATTCGGTGGAACCGGTGAACTACACGTCGCTTCTGTACCGATGTGTGGGACAGAGGGCTCGTGGTACCTGCTGCCCACCCTTCCTCCGCTTTGATAACCGTGTGAACGGAGAGTGGGCAGAGCAGAAGGGAAGGAGGTCCTCATACGGAGTCGCACACGTCGAGCAGTGCGGGAGACTGGAGAATGGGGAGAGGGAACTCCCCTGGGGCCGATCAAATCACAGACGAATTGATTGGGAACTTTCATTTGACATTTTGGATTGGAAAGGAGGGCGCCCGGGTATTTCCCCCGCAAGGGGGGAGGCCGGTCAGGAGTCTTTTTTCGAATCGTGAAGAGAGGGGAGGAACGAGGCTCGACCGTCAGGGAGCCCTTGATCCTGAAGGAATGGTAAATAGTCAAGTCGACCTTTGTTTTTTTTAGCGGAAAGGGGGGGGGGGTAGATGACTGCACCTTTTTCTCCACCGGAGAGGCAATCTTCTCTTCTTCTTCTGGCCTTCACCTCCCGCCCGGCCCTCCAATAGAACCCTGCCCCCTACCACCCCCTTCACCCCCCATACCTTTTCGAGCAAGCTTTTGTCCCCCTCCCGGCAGGGCGAAAATCCGCAAAAGCATCTTTGCCTACGTGCGAGGGCACACCTTTCTTTCCGCTGCGCTCCGCCCGGTCCCTCATCAATTTTGCTACTGTTCTGCTCCACACCCCTTCCTTGAGGATCAAGGGCTCCAGACCTCTCCCTTTTCCGGCGGGGCTTTCCCTCCTCCAAAAAAGGCTGCCATTTTCCAAGATCATGGCAAGCCCAGGTCACTCAAGTGGGAGAGCCGTGTTATGGGTGACCTTATTGCACGGTTCGGAGAGCACTTGTGTATGTGATGCAAGTGAACGTGTACGAAAAAGCTGTCGTCAAGTTTCGTTGTTCGTTCCGTCGTCGACCCTATCTATGTTTCTATGATGGCCCAAGAACACGCTCATTCTTCAGCCGTAGAGAGACTTTTGAATTGCGAGGTACCATTACGAGCTCAATATATACGAGTCTTATTCCGTGAAATCACTCGAATTTCAAATCATTCACTTGCTTCAACTACTCATGCTATGGATGTGGGAGCATCAACTCCGTTCCTTTGGGCTTCTGAGGAGCGGGAGAAATTGTTGGAATTCTATGAAAGAGTCCCGGGAGCCAGGATGCATGCCAGTTTCATACGACCTGGTGGAGTGGCACAAGATCTGCCTCTTGGCTTATGTCGAGATATTGATTCCTCCACACAACAATTTTCTTCTCGTATCGACGAATTAGAAGAGATGTCAACCGGCAACCGTATCTGGAAACAACGATTAGTGGATATTGGTACTGTCACTGCACAGCAAGCAAAGGATTGGGGATTCAGTGGTGTAATGTTAAGAGGTCGTGCGACATGAAGACATTGATAGCAATATGGGGGAAGTTCCCATCAGGCAAGGTTCTGCCTGACCCTACAGAAGCATGCATATGTTGGAAGATTTTGTGTGAAGCCTTGGGGACGACGTACCCGGGTCTAGGGTGAGCTGAGGGGGGACAGCGTGACGTGAGCGAATGTGTGTAAGCCCAGTCAAACATGACTATGCGGGGCGGGCCATCCACCTTCGAATGGTGTTGGTCCTACGGACCGTGAACGGATTCGCCTCTGGCCTCTGGGCACGTCGGAACCGCATGAGTTCACCGGGGTGGAGCACGGTCCGCCAAAATCAGCATAGTTCCGGTGCTATTGATGGAACATGGTAAGCCCATCTTTCTCCATATGGAAGTGCCGCGGGCACATAGAGATGTGGGTAGAGGAAGCCTAAAAAAGCGACGAGCTGTAGGTCACGTGACCTGCACCGAAAAGGTGGCTGACTGGGCTTTCTCCTGGATCAGCTCGCCTCATTGGTCGATCGAATCGGGCGGGCCCCTGCCCCTCGAAATAGGTTGCCGGGTTCCCCCCCTGTAGGGGAGCGGGATCCGCCCAAGAACGACCTGTCTGTGGTGGTACGGAAGGCAGGCACGGACTCCGCGAGCGTCCCGCGCCCTCAGAGAAAGACACCCCTCAACCATCACGAGGATTCGGAAGAAAAAAAAGTTGGACGCTCTGTGTCTGACTCTATTGGTCATAGTTCCCTGTTGTTGCGGTCGGTGCTCGTTTGCGCGCGCGTGAACCAACCCGTCTGAGTTGGGTGGGGAATGACTCCAAAGGAAAGGATGTCTCTCGGGGCATCTGAGAATGATTCGAGCCGTATGAAGGGAAACTCCCACGTACAGTTTGTTTTGGGGGGGAAGGAGCCCGCGACAGGGTCCCCCCCCACTGACTTGGCCCGGGCCCCAGTGCAAGTCCAGTGGGGGCCTACCCATCCCAACCTGGGGTATGCTGGGATTCGCGAAGAGCAGCACCTTACGATGTTCATGACCAATCGGATCCTGACGTACCAGTAGGTACCAGGGGAGATCGCTATGATCGTTACTGTATCCGTATCGAAGAGATGCGACAAAGTCTTCGGATCATTGTGCAATGTCCGGAGCAAATGCCGGGGGGCATGATCAAAGCCGATGATCGTAAGCTATGTCCTCCATCACGATCTCGAATGAAACTATCCATGGAATCGTGCGCCGTGTGAAACGTAGGTCATCGCCGTTCTTAACCGAGACTCAGGTTAAGCTCCGTCTCGGAACCTGGGGTTAGGAGTAAAGCATCCCGAGGTTGACGCATCTCGTTGGGCGTGGAGAAGCATTGGGAACCCCAAGATCTTTCTTCGGGGCAGTTTCTTTTCCCGTCCCCCCTGAGCTTCCGGTTCTTCGGAAGAATCAACGGATTTCTCCCTTCTTCATTGATCTGGGGGAAAAGGAACCGTCTACCAGTTGGGAAGCTAGACATGGTTGTGGCTTGATGAGTACCACTAAGCTGACACGCCGGAGTTTGCTGCTGGCACAACAGGGTGGTGCCTTACCGCACCGCAGGCGCACGCGCGGTAGCGTTCGTGGTGGTGCTTCAGGATTCCAATGTGCTGCGTCCGACGATCAGAACGAGCTTGCCGGCGGACCACTGCCGTCCCATTCTTGAGTGAGCTGGAGCGCAGCCATCTTATCCACTTTTCGGTACCGAATCCGGGTCGAAGCACTAAAAGAAAAGAACCGGGAAACGCGGCGGCATAGGAACCACGGGACCCTGGAGGGAGAAAGACGATGTACGGGATCCTCGTAGTAGGCTGGACCAACATCCTGCCGAGAGAGGGCAGCCTTTAGAAGCTGTTGGGAAACCAAGAGAACGCTTCGCCTTTTCTTTTCTTCTGTCCGTAGGAGTAGCACAAAAAGAGGTCTCCGCCTCCTTGACTCCATGAGAAAGCAAGCACTAACACCTTCCTCGTTGGGGTGGGGCTCCGCGCACTGGGAAAAGGCTTCCGCGACGGGAAAGCCAGCGGCCACGCTTGACGAAGTGAACATCCGGGGTAGAGAAAGTCCCTCACAGTCAGGTGCGAAGCAATTGCCCCCGGAAGAGGGGGTTGAGGCGAGAAATGGCTTGATGAACCGTGGAGTTCGCCACGCACCGGCCCCATTTACTTGCAACTCGTAGAGTCTGTAAGTACACACCCACCCCCCTCAAAGTCACGTGGGGTTGAAACACGAGAGTGCCCGCCCTTTCTTTCCAGTGGGCAACTTTTTGCGGAACGCAGTCCGTCTATATATAGTCGATGCTGTCATTTCGAAATGTCCGCAGTTGCCGGGAGGGCGTCGGCTTGACGAGCGCAGATGAGGAAGCGGGAGCTTCACAAGGGCGCTCTTTCTTTTCCTTTGACGGGAGGGGCAAAGAGAAGCGCTTTCGCTACTGAGAAAGCGAAGGTTCGACGACTTAGCCGAGCGTGGGAGAAGCGCTTCGTACCGATCAGGCGGTTTTTTTCGGGGGAGAATAAAAAAAATCGGTGCGGAGCACTCACTTTCAGAACGAAGCGAGCTTCCGGGGCAAAGCTGACAACGCTTCGCTAACGCGAAGCTTTGGAGGGCGAGGCGCTTCGATTCCGCGAAGCGCTGTAGGGGAGCCGAAGCCCTATGTGCGGAGAGGATGAACCAAGGACGCGGAGCCTGATCGGTACGAAGCAGTCAACTGAGTTCTGAACGAATGGGATCCTTGGCAATGGCTCAATCTATATACCGAAAGCCCCATGATGGGAAACTACCACGTTAGGTCTGGAGAGAGATGGGACCGGCGGGGGTTGAGGGGGAGCAGATGCGACGCTTTTTCTTTCCACCGCCGGCCAAAAAAAAGTCTACTCTACCTCAATTCACCATTTCGAACCTTATACAGAGGGTTTTTCCGTACCAGCTCCTTCTACCTATACCGCAGTTGAAGCACCTAAAGGAGAATTTGGTGTCTTTCTGGTCAGTAATGGAAGCAATCGTCCCTACCGTCGTAAAATAAGAGCACCTGGCTCTGCCCATTCACAAGGACTCGATTCTATGTCCAAACATCACATGCCAGCAGATGTAGTCACCATCATAGGTACTCAAGATATTGTGTTTGGAGAGGTAGATAGATAGTCCCCCGCGACGATCAAGCAGGACCCGGGAAAGGGGGCCGGCCCGAAGTCCTTCAGTCTACGCCTCAGTCGAAGGAGAAGTCTGACCCTTTCTTTGACCTTCCTTCGTCGAACCGGCAAAAAAGACCTAGTTTACTCGCCTCTCCCGCGCATCCATGGCTGAATGACGCGCCCAACTCCACAAAAATTCGTGGGTTGCTGGAAGTTCAATCAGGTCCTGGAACAACCCTCCCCGCCCAATTTGACCAGGGGCAATCAAGGAGAGGTTCTTTCACGATCTCCGCCAGTTCTTTTGTACAGAAGGCTGGGATGCCAGCGCATACTCTTTGCAACTTGACAAGAAAGTGGAATCGGACAGCTTCAAGAATTGACTCCACTGATGCAGTAGGAGATCCTACATTTTGACTTGAAAAGCATGGGGGAAGGACAAGATCGAGTTACCGGGCTTCTATGGCAAGATGAATCCCACCTCCTGCTGATTCGCCTGGGGTTGATGGCGATGGATGAGAATCTTGACTTGTATGACCTCTCTTCAGAGAAGAAGATCAAGTTTGCCAGAGCAAAACTCAAGGGAACCGCCCGTCTATGGTGGTCTTCCTTGGAGGGCAAGATGGCTAGACTGGGACAGACCCTTGTGAGCATATGGGAGGATATTAACCTCAAGCTAAAGGTGCAGTATCTTCCCGTGGAGAATATATAAGGAGAGATCATGTACAAGAAATTGCTCCATCTGAAGCAAGGAAGTCAAACTGTGGAAGAATAGACTTCGTCGGAGTTCATGGAGATTACTATCAGCAACCGCCTTCCAGAGTCAGAGCGCCAGAAGATCGCTCGATATCGTGGGGGTCTTCGCCTCGACATCCAGAGCGAGATGGCCTCTACTAGGTTACTGACTTTGGAGGATGCCTTTCAAACTGCCCGTTAGGGTTGAGGAAAGCGTCCGCCTCCGTTCTCAAAGGAGGATGGGTTCTCAAGCTGGGAGGTCTACCCCTCCGACGTCGATTCCCTCGGTGATCGGCACCTGCCAGATCAGCTCCCAAGCCTCTTTCCTAAATCTCTCGAGACTCCAAGGGGAAGGCACCGGTTAAAGAAAGAGTTCGCGGGCCGAATGCTACAAGTGCGGCAGTCGAGGCCACTATGCCTCTGCCCTACCCACAATCTGAACCTTTGTTAAGAACAAGCAGCTTCAGAGCATCGAGATTCAGAGCCTGAACCAGACCCGGAAAATCACCAAGATGACAATCAAGACTTCGATGGCTATGTCAGCAACTTCACTCTAGTCATTCGGCCAATGCTCATTGCGCCTAGAGAAGGAAGACTGGAAGCGGACCAGTATCTTCTATTCTCAAGTAGCCTGCTGTGGCAAGAAGTGTGACCTCATTATTGATGGAGGAAGCTGCATGAACGTGGTTTCCCAAGAGCTGGTAGACAAACGGAAGCTCAAGACTGAGAAGCATCCTAGCCCCGTATTGCATGGGTCAACGATGAGTCCATCCCAGTTCACTCTCGTGACCTTCTCCATCGGAAAGCGCGGAGATGAGTCAGTATGGTGTTATGTGATACCTATGTGGCATTCTCTTGGGTCGACCGTGGCTTGACCTTTTCCAACTGGGGATTTCGCGCTTTATCCCGCCCTTTGACCGTCAAAGGTTGAGAGCGAGCGAGGACGGAACCCAGGGGGGAAAAGGAATGCGTCAGAATGTCTTTTTTCCAGGGTCGACAAAGTGGCATCTGCATTCCGACGTCCCCCCGCCTCGAAGGGAAGACCTCCCTTCTCCCCCGAAGGAAGAGTTGGCAATGACGTCACGTAGGGAGGAGGAAGCTCCATTTCACCCTTCTGCCTTTTCCATTCTCAGGTTTTTGCGCTCGGTATAGGCCACACGCAACACATATATAAATAGAAGCGGATCGGTGCTATACCCGAGGAAGAAGTAGCAATACGCAATGGGGGGATTGGGGTGCGGAGGGGAGGCGTCGACTATAGACTAAAAAGTGTCCTTGCCTATTGGTTTGGTCTGACCCCGGACAAGGAAAACCACGAAATACCGAGTTGTATTACCGCATCGCCTCGATCATCACCCTTGATTATTATCCGTCTATGGAAAGGGTCCCTGATCCTCGTCCACCTCGGGGGAGAGAGATGGGAACTGGCAAAGGCTCATGCCTGAGGTCACCTGTTCGAACTTTCTGCAGTGTCGACGAAGACTGCTTCAAGTACAGAGCCGTGAACAAGATACCAGAACCATGGAGGTCACCCTTTCATAACCTCCTTCGCGAAGAGGTGACGCTCCAATTTTTCTTTGTCGTTGATTGACTTGCTAGGATGCATGCTTGCTTTCATCTTGTCCGTCTCCAAATCGACTTCCATTTTGTTGGGATCCTATTTCTTCCTCACCCCCCCAATTGATGGTCAAAATCTTGCTCCCGAGAATGGCTTCTTTAAGCTTGGACAATTCAGGGCTGGCAGACAAGTCTCGGATCAGACTGTGGAAGAGGGGTACGAGGATTCCCCTTCTTCTGCCTTTACACTCACCAGGTCTACATCTGCACTACCTGGCAACAGGCACTCAAACCGCCACAATCCGCCTTCCATGCTCCACCCAAGGAAGTTGACGATTCGTCAGCCTCTCCGTGGAGAATCAAGGGCCTTCTCTTCCTTTAGGAAAGCTTTTCTCGCTTGACGGAGGGAATCCAGTTTATGTCCATTACGGAGGGTAGGTTCACTGTGACGCCTTGCCCAGAACGTCGGTCGACCAAAGCATGGTAGTATCCATATCAGGAGATCAGAGTCTGCCTGCTCTCCCGGAGTGAGAGGGAGAGGGGATATAACTTCATCCATAGAGGGGTGGTATCCGTCTTTGTATTACCCCAAAAGTTCGTCGAGGACTGAATGTCTGGGAGAGGGGGGAAGTTATTGACAGCAGAATGGAAAAGTTGGATCATGGATTCCCCGGTGCTGTCACGGTTGAACTCAGTAAAGGAGAAGTCTTCTTCCAAGTGAAAAAACCCCCCGCATGTCAATTCGTCCCTTCAGCTGGTTGCCCGAAAACTGGGGTTCAAAATGGCAGATGGGTCAATTAATGTGACCATCAAGTGGACTACAAGATCTTTGATACCATGGTCAAACAGATAGAGAATTGGATAGCAGGAGATTGGATGAAATCTTGATGCAGGACGTCGGGAAAAGGAAAAAGGTTATGGCCCCACCACGGAATACCGACCCAACACAGGTGCTGGTACCGCTCAATTGGGCACGTCGAGTACAAGCTGCTTCCAAAAGCCAAAGCGCAACCCCGGTTTCAGAAGCCCTTGAACCTCTCGGTTAACCTGATCTTCCCAGACAGACGTTCACATAAGACTATGTTCCGCCGAGACATTCAGTGTCAGGCATGAGGGGTCCGTCCGCCCGGGGCAAGTCCCAAGCCAAGGTCAGACAATGTTCCAACTATGGGACTGGCCCAGCTCTTCCTGGAGCGCCTGCCGTTGGAACGAGGTGCTTTCTGCAACAGATCCTTCAAATAAGCTGCTGAGCAAAGAGGAATTCCGCAGAGTCGGCTCACGAAAGCAGAAGGAAAGAGCGAGCGCCCCCAGCCCCCCCGTCGGAAGTACTGCGATTTCCATTTTGCTTATTCGATGTCACCCGAGCAACAAAGAAAGCCCTTCATGCTGAGACCGCCTTCAATCGCAATCAAAGCAAGTGAACAACCATGTCCCCGACTTTCCTCCCAAAGCACTTCACTCCCCCGTTCCGAACCCCCTCCCGCAATGCACTATGTTCAGATTGACAGGGAAAAAAGAAATTCTATAAAAAACGCATCACTATTGGCTTTCATCTGCCCAGTTCCCCTCTTAGTTCAACCAGCCCTCGGGGGTCAATTCAGCCTTCTCCTCCGACCCAGCCCCACTATAAGTAGTGCTATTGCCACTCAACGCCATAATTCCTTTTGGTCTGTCCACCCCCGACCTTCCTCTATGCTGGAGTATGGTCAGTCAAAGCTGCATCACTTCTCGATGCTCCCATAAAGAAAGCCCCCTCACACACTGACAAGTACACTACTGACATTTAGTATCTCATCTTTCCTCTGCGTAGTTCCCGACATCCCCCCCCCCCGATGGACTTTTGCGAAGCCCCTATATGCTTCGACGCTGATGGCTGATGGTTGGCTCTTCTCCAGCTGCTTCAACATTTCAGGAGACGCGGGAAGGAAGTCCATCTGGAAAACCCTCCTTCTCTCCATGGTATCGATGATTGATGTCCTTGACCATCATTCCAAGAATCAAGGAGGATGCTCTTTTTCCCGATCTCTTCTTTGAGGACCCAGGATTCTGGGGAGGATGACTTCCCGCCGCTTCCTCTTCTGCAGCTCTCGAACAGCCTCGTCTTCCTATTCGGGGCAAGGGGAACATGCCGAAGGTAGAGAGCAAGAGCGTCGAAATGGGGATCCACCAGAGAGACTCATCCGGGGCAAAATGGGACTGACTTATTCTCAAATAATTAGAAAAAGCAAATAGGCTTGAGGTCTACCCGGTAGTTCTCAAGGTATGACGTTTTTTTTATTGTCGTAGACGACAATCCGAGAGTGAATGAAAGACGGATTTTGCAAAGCCATTTCTCCTCCTTTGATTTCTCCCAAACTCCCTCCGATGTGTTTCCAATTTCGAACGCACTCTTTCTTTCCCTTCCGCATAATCAATATAGACCATATCCTCTTTTTGAACAGACATGATGGCACTATATTGATTTCCTACGTCAAAACGGACAAACAAAGAAGATCTTTCCCTCCCGAAATTCAGAAAGGACAAAGAAGGAAATCTCTGGAGTGAAGCTTCTCCAGGGTAGGGGCGGGTAGAAAAGAATAAGGCGGGAGGTTCCCGTATTTTTTGAGAACTTCTCATGAAATAATCAATCCGGAAAGAAATCGGTATACTGGAAGGAAATAGAGTCTTGTTAGGGTGGGCCGGCTGACAGAAGTCCCATGAAAGAGGAAGAAAAAAAGGCGGGTCAGCTTCAGGGAATGGGAAGGCAAAGCACTTTCTCTCCAAAGGGGATCCATCTTTGACAAGTGATCCTCTATCTTATTTTCTAATGATCCACAAGTCTTCTTTCCTCGATGTCTTCAACTTGGTGGCCCCCCTCCTCCACAGCGGTAGGCTGTCAGTCACTTTTTTTTGGAGAGGATCCCATGCCTTGCCGAATAGGCGAAGAAGAGAATCGAGAAAGTGTCGACGACCAGCGCATCTTTCTCCGACGATCTCGGAAGTCGCTCGATGTGAACTACTCCTTTTTAGTTCAAAAACTTTCATTCCTTTCTACTACCCCCCTTTCCATTTTCGAGTTTTTTGATTGTCTTTGATCTTGGAAAGAGAAAATGATCCTTCGCTTTTTCTTCCGTCAACTCCGCGTTTGAAGCTACGTTTATCGATTTGGGTAAGCAATTCGTTTTTTTTGTAGAAGAAAGATTGTCCCGGAATACCAAGCCAACCAATAGGGCATTGTAGTTGAAAACGGAATGGGGTTGTGCCCAGTGCGGACTGGAAAGTGGAATCATAGGGTTGCCTTGCAAGTTTTTCTTGGGTCACACAAGAACAGAATCACGCTCTGTAGGATTTGAACCTACGACATCGGGTTTTGGAGACCCACGTTCTACCGAACTGAACTAAGAGCGCTTTCTGACGACAGGAAAGAAAGCTGTCAGGAAAAAGATCCTTTTTGTCCTACCGTGCCCTTCTCCTGTCCCATTTTCATCGATCTAAATTGATCCCTTTTCCCTGCCCCTCGTACCAGGGGGGTAGGGATGAAAGGAAAGGATTTGAACCCGTGACATTTTTGACAAAAAAAAAATGCGCTACCAAGCTGCGCTACATCCCTTGATTTTTGACAGTGTCATTGTAGAGATTCCCTGTCTTGTTTTCCACATATTCCTTTCCTCTATCTATATACAATATCTTTCTCTTGCCATTTTTTCTTGTTGGTCTCATATTTGATTGATGATTCTTTTCTTTTTTGACGAGAGACTTCCAAAGAACTGCCGCTCCTACCAACCAACGAACCTGGTCAAGGTCGAGGCTTTCCCGATAGAAAGATTTGCATGCGAGAGAGATCCCAATTCAGTGTATCCGTTCCAGCAAGCCCCGCCGCCTGCTTCCACCCAGCAAACTCCGGCTTCAAAGCCCCAGCTGAAAAACTACTGTCAAGCTAGCAACAAGGAACGGATTGAGCGCTAGCTGATCGTAGACCACCGTTGCAGCTTCAAAGCCGATGTGCGTGAGCGCTACTATAATAGAAGCTGCATCCGGCTTTCTGGCTGCTAGCGCGCATGGAGTTTTCTCGCGTCCTTCGGGTTGGGAAAGGAATCGATCTCTCTTTCGTTTAGGGAAGGAGAAATGCGCATCTTTATCTATACTATAGTACGACGCACTCGTAGCACTTGGTGGGCTCAATTGTTGGATCACTGAGATTCATTTCGATCGATTTTTCCCCTTGAGGCAAATATGCATATCTGTTATGTTACGATGCATTCTTCGCACTGGGAACATATGAAATTCTTCATTATTCCCCTCCAAGCAACATCTGAGCAAGTAGCAGAGCCACTCATGGTTGAAGCAGTCAATTATGCGGATACAGATACATACGCAGATTCATACCCGGGCCCAAATGAAGCATCCGAGCCTGTGGAGGCACAGCACCTCAACGCAGAGTGAGTAGCATGGGGAGCATAGTGAGCGGCCGAGCATCAGTTGAAGCAGTTGACTAAGTCGCATATATAGATCCCGATCGAGCTTATGCTTCTCGTGATCGTGGTCGCCTTTATAGATCGTTATCGACTCTCAGGACCTTCGGGATCGAGACCTATAAATAAGCATACCCCATAGCATAGGCAGCTGTTCCAACTTCTGGTACATAGGCATTGACAGATCCCTCCATTCAAGCAAGGGTAGATGCTTCATAACGTTGAGAAGTTTGAGCACCTTCTCCCCTTCGCTGGGTTCCTTCTATCTGTTTAAGCACCACCCACACCACCGGGCCTTCTTGTACCTGCACCAGGCTGAGTAGGTATCTCCCTCTATAAGGTCAGGATCCATATCTTCTTGAGCGGGATCCTGATCCAGATCTATATCCAGTTATCCAGTCGATGAAGTGGAACCAACACTGATTGATGGTCAGGGCAAAGGTACAACCACCCTAGTTTCGTATATCCCGCTACAACATATCCCACTTTTGCTTTCCCCTTGACAACATAGGGCACCCCGCCCAGCGTCCCTACCTGTCCAACAAGTGATCAAGATTTCACCGTCTTCCCCGAAGTTATGTTCCGGGATTTTGCACATACCTATGGTCCATCCAGGTGTTCCATAGTCCGTCCCATATCCCTAAGGTGCAGGATAAGCAAAGGCATCACTCTCACACCCCATGACGTGTATTCATTTCCGGAGAGAGACCCTTTTCTGGATGATCGGGACCCAACACCATCAGTACTTGACGTTGCTCCAGTCGAAGAGCAAGCAGGATCCATACTCATCGATGGTCAAGGCAAAGGCATGGGCGGAGATAGGAGCACGGGTAGCATTTCAGGCATCGGAGTGAGCTGGAGCACGATGGACAGATGCAGATGCAGAGGTAGTTGGGGCGAAGGCGTCGAGAGCTGATGGAGACAGAAGCAAGGGTCAGTTGTTGGTGGGGCGAGAGGGTGACAAGCATCCCGGGATTTGACGCACACTCAGACAAAGATTGAGGTGAGGGTCGCCCACCTCATACTTCTCTTAAGGGAAGCTTTCGTTCCTCTCGCTATCCTAGAGAACAAACTACTTGCTTCTTCCGTTCGCGTTCTCCAGCCTGGTTTGACCCACTTCCTTAGCTACCGAGCTCCAACCAACCCCTAAGATGACATTGAACTGACTGACTTGCTTAACGCGTCTGTCTGGAAAGCAAAAGACTCACATGGGTGCTTCCTATACCGAGCATGAATGAGTGCGGATTTGGAGAGATGGTGGCATATTCTGATGCCTACCTCCTCCTCCTCAATGCTATACTGCGCCCTTCCCTCCTCTCGCGCTGAAAGCTCAGCTCAAACAATTTCGTATACAATCACTGAACGTGCGTTGCAAATGGACTCATTGCAGTCAATTCTGAGGAAATAGATAGACTTGAAGCAGATTTCCGCAAATTCCTCTGGGGCAACAGTCAAGGTGGGAAGGGCATTCATCTTGTTGCTTGGGAAAAAGTGACCATGGACAAGAACCTTGGTGGTCTTGGGGTGAAATCACTGAAGCACATGAAAATGGCACTCCAAGGGACATGAAGGCGATGGAATCCCTGGTTCACTTTGGGCTCAGATAGTCCGGGCTCAGTACAAAGTGAGTTGACCAGTGGATATCTCCAAGCGTAGAAGAACTTCTTCTGCCATCTGGAAAAGCTGACAACTTTCCTCTGCTGTGGTTCTTTGATGGCCAAAGGGGATATACTGTGCAACGGGCATACCGCCCGCAGCCTGACTACATCTACGGTGAACAGTCAACTTGACGACTCATGGAGTTGGATCTGGAAGCTGGATGTCCAGCCCAAAGTCAGGTTTTTTATATGGAAAGTCCTGCATGGGAGTATACAAACCAGGAGTTGACTTGCTGCTAGAGGTATCCCTGTCCCCACCTTATGCAGCAGATGTAGCACAGGTGAGGAAGAAAATATTGACCACCTGGGTTGCCCGTTATCCAAGGAAGTATGGGCTAAGATATCAGGTATTCTGCAAACTTCTTTGGACCCGAGTGAAAACAAGATGTAAAATTGTTTCAGGGACTTCCCAAGTTGGCCCTAGCTGTAGACTCTACTCCGTTCGTTCGGATACTCCTTCACTCGGGAACATCTTTCATAGGTAGGGCAGACCTGGCTGGAACAAAATGAGTTGCTTGTCCTGCTTTTGTTGGATGAACTGAGACATCTGTTCAAGACCTATCCAATTTTCATAAATAACAGATCATCTGCTTCCGAGTCTCTCCAGCCAGGTGAGTGGGCAGCCAAGCCAGTCCTCTCCGCTTGAGTGGTTCATGTGCCTGACTTGATCCCGGCCTAGCCGATTGATTAGGGCAGTCCACACCCGCTGCTTTGTCTAAAGAAAATCTCCTTTCTTCACCGTCAATGGGCTTTCTTCTGTGGTCGGATTGTGTGGGCAAGGACGGGCCCGAGTCCTCACCGTCTGATAGGGAAGGCTGCCTCTTTTGCGTCAGGTCTGATCCATAGGTGGAATCTCATGAGTCAAGGGCTGGCCTATTCTACATCTCTGGTAAGGTCACCCAAGCTGTGAAAGCAGGGTCGGAGAATCTTGCAACATGATCGGTCCCGTCCCAGTTGTTAACGAATGAAGGATGGAGTATCCGAACGAACGAAAGGGATAAAAGCGAGTGACTTCTTATCCCGGATGAAAATCTGCTCAGAAAAAAGTCGCCCTTCTTTCACGTTTTATAGCAGCCATACATAGGCTTGAATCCTCTTCGTGAGCAGACTTTGATTGATCTTTAGGAGGTTCAATCCTATTCTCTAAGGCAGTAGATCAAAAGTCAGTAGTGTAAGGAAGGAGCTCTATCGAATGCTTTCCTGAGCTAGCGGAGTCAGGATCAAAGTAAGTAGCTCACTGAGTCGTTTTCCGAGCTGTTGCCCCCTGACCCGGTTTCACTAGCAGCCCTACCTACTAGTTCGGGAGCGCGCCTAGAAGCATAGCCTAATGTAGCTCCTCATTCAGGTGATTCCGGCAACTCAGTGGATTCCTGAGTAGGTATTGATAGAGATGTTGTTTGAGTTGACGAGTTGGGGAACCCTACCCTCTCTGATCCATTCGACACGTGCAATTTCTTTTCCGTCAAGTCGGCAGAAGACAAACTTGGGAGCGATGAGTAGAGTAGTGCGAGCGGTGCAAATGGATGCCTGTACCCAAATGTTGTGCAAGGGGTGCGAGGACCTGCGTGGCGATGATGAAGTTGCTCGTCTGAGGTCCGGATCGGTTTGTGCTTCCTAAGGAGAAAGTGGAAAAGGCGAGAGCGGCATGGAAGCTGGCTCTAATATAATAAAGAGGAGAGTTCCTGGGAAGGAGGATTGATCTCTAGCAGCTCGCCCTCTTTATGGGCCTGACAGGCGAGGGATGCCCTAGTCGTGTATATAGAAGGCAATGGGAATCTCCTGAAAGAGAAAGAGGTTATGCAAGAAATGCAAGATCTGTAACCCCAACAAAACCACAGAGGAGTTGAGCTGCCATTTCTCGGTTGGTTGTTTAGGAGTAGGCTTTTGAGTCAAACCATTTCTTTGGCTGAAATTCGTCATCTTTCTTTGTCTTGACCTATTCGACTTCTGAGTATGCATTTCGGTGGATACTTCTGAGATGGAGGCCCTGGCGCGGAGGGCAGGGATTGGATTCTCTTAGTTAGATCAAGGAGGAGTCCAAAGGAAGTCTTGCATTTCAGTGTCTGCCGCCCGGCCTGGTTACCCCAATCTTTCAGGTATTTTCATGCCACGATCTGATCATTGAATAATCCACGCAACGTCGAATTGGTTGTTCACCGCTGGATGAGAGATTGTTTGGCGGTGGTTACTCAACTCAGGGTCCGCGATACACTCCCCTGATCTGCGTATCGTCGAGGTTTCGCTCCCTAGTAGTCTAGTTCGATCTTCAAGGGCATCCGGGAAAGCGAGAAGCTTCTCACAGAGAGAACTCGCACATGCGCATGAAAGAAAGGATGCTTCCCTTGCCCTAGTCACTGTGATTTGCGGTTCCTGCTTCTAGCGCGAAAGCAGACAACGCAAGGAAGGAGGTAGCACGGGCCAAATACAGCCCACCTAACAGCAGCTAGAAAGGCTATAGGCGCGAAAGAAAAGCGAGCAGGGAATTCGCCTAATCTATTTGCATCGTCCAAGGCGAAAAAGTGACTGATCGGGTGAGCTGACACGGATCATTTTTGATATCAATATAGTGTATTCATCATTTCTGCATCAAGTGGATAATCTATTGGGTAGCAATGATTGCTTTCGTGATCAGAGCCCCATTCCATCGATCGGTTATATCTATATCCCTGGAAAAAAATGGAACCCATGACCACAATTCTTCATTTGCTTTGTCAAATCATCCACTTTATATGATCCGGGTCATACTAGCTTTTCCATATGCTGGTGGTTGAGAGTTGACTTCTCACAGCTTTCATGAGTATTGTGGAATTCCACAAAAATGATCCCGCCCTGACACTTCAGAGCAGAATGGTGTCAGTGAGCGCAAGCATCGCCATATCACTGAGACGGGCCTTTCTATGCTTTTTCATGGAGGGGTTCCCATGTATCTTTGGACAGAAGCTTTTCGGCTGTTATTGTTATCAATAACCAACCCACACGACTTCTCAATCACAGGTCCCCTATGAAATCCTACATGGTGCTCCACCAGCTTATTCATCTCTCCGGGCCATTTGCTAGATCCACATCTCGAAGTCCATTCGTCACAAATATCGAGCCGTCAGCTGATTGCTTCATTTTTCTCGGAGTGATGATCATAAAGGCTTCCAATGCTTCTCTCTGTGCCTCGAGTTTTCATTTCTCGCCATGTCACATTTGATGACGCAACTCTATATGATCCGCCATCTACACTCGATCTCAGGGGGAGGTGCCACATATGCTGCCCACCGTTACTGACTCTGCTTCCTCTGCACCCGAGATCACTATTCTGCCCATTCCCACGGCCGCTCTTCCAGCAGTCCTATTACAGCCATCGAGGATGAGTCTCCTAGTCCACATCCTGTGCTGCACCTGATGGTCATCAATCCGCTCTCAAGTACTACACTCGCCGGCCTCAAACCAAAGCTGCTCCTTCAGCTGATTGCCAATCATTTTCTCCTCAGCCGAGTGTTCCTCCTGATAAGGAAGCTCCTATTGATTGACGAAGAGGAGTACGTTCCTGTACTACTAATCGGCTCCTTCCCTCGGTGTTGTCTCTACTGATTCCAAGGTGAGGGCTCAATTTCGATCAGCTCAGAAGGATCCAC